ACGGCTAATTCATACAGAGCCATCGAGCCCGCCCAACCAGCAACCAGAGCTGTATGCATTATATGAACGGAAAGCAACCGGCCGGGATCATTCAATACAACGGTATGAACACGATACCAAGGCAAACCCATGGAAAATACCCCTTTATCAAATAAAAATAGACACTACGTAACTTTATTGCATTGGCAAAGACTATAATACCTATAATACTATGACTATTCTAATACTATGACTATTCTATAGACTCCACTTCTTCGGTGGATTATTTCCTAACAAGGGTTAATTTACTAACTTCTGTTCGTAATAATGGAAGAATTCTGTTCGTAGGAACAACGAGAAGCAGATTTATTCTATACTCGATAAGTACCAATACGCAATGGGAGATTGATGCCATTTTCTACGAGTAAATGCGTCCATCCGTATTTATCATTAGGAAAACCTATTCGTAAAAATTTTCCTTTATTGATTTTGTCTTTCTTTCTGAATTTTTCGAATCTTTGGATAAAATAAATAAGATAAAGCCAATATTCTAAAATAGAGACAATAAAAGCATATTGTTACGTTTCCACATCAAAGTGAAATAGAGTATTTAGTTCTTTTTTCTTTCAATTCATGCCTATTGGTGTTCCAAAAGTACCCTTCCGAATTCCTGGAGATGACGATGCATCTTGGGTTGACGTATAGTGCGACTTGTCAAATCTATTGGGTCATGTGGGATTTCCCCGTTCTCTTCCCCGATCGAGATATCCTCTGTTTCGCCCAAAAAAGAGAAATTGAATCATCCACAAATTGGAGTGTGAAGTGCACATTGTTTGGAGGAATTCATAGTTCTATTATCACTTAGAATGATTTATGGTTGGCTTTTGTTGGACTAAAAAATGAAGTATCCAGGCTCCGTTTAGAAAAAACCCAATTGGTAACATATCTATGATTAGTGTATTCTTGTATTGTTATTTCTAAAGTCATAACAAAAAGAAATGGTGATGAGAAGATTTGTCCTATATGTGCAAATCCAAATCGGGCAGATCTTTACCCGGAGTAGAGCGCATAAACCTAAAAAGATGAAATAGGCCCAGTCAAGAACAAGAAAACACCATCGTGATTTGGATTGAATCTCGATGAACCAATACATCAATGAGAAGTTAATTCAATAAGTTTATTAACTTTTTTCTATTCTAAGAAAGAAACTAAGTCAAAATTCGTCCTTATTGAAAAATCTAAGAAAAAGCCCTTTCGTTAGAAGTTGGAAAAAACCTGCTATTAATATTAAAAAGAATAGGAAAGAGGACTGGAATCTATACATTGATTCTTTTTTTTTTCCAAATTTTTTTGAACCGTATGCATCAAAAGGTGCATGTACGGTTCCTAGGGGATGCAATTTTACCCCACTCAACCGACTTTATCAAGAAAGATTCCTTTTTTTAGGCCAAGAAGTTGATAGCGAGATCTCGAATCAACTTATTGGTCTTATGGTATATTTCAGTCTTGAGGATGCTGCCAAAGATTTCTATTTGTTTATAAACTCTCCTGGCGGGTGGGTAATATCTGGATTAGCTATTTATGATACTATGCAGTTTGTGCGACCAGAGGTCCATACAATATGCATGGGATTAGCCGCGTCAATGGGATCTTTTCTCTTGGTTGGGGGAGCAATTACCAAACGTTTAGCATTCCCTCACGCTTGGCGCCAATGAGGTTTTTTATTTGAGAGAAAAAAGAAAACTATGCCTTCGCCACATGAATATTAAGTAATAATAGCATGGCACTTCGAATTCGATATGAAAAATTTTTGTATTGTCTTTTTTTCAAAAGATTCAATTATGTATCGAGAGATTAGTATGAAATAAAGGGTATTTCCGATTTTCTCTTATCTATCGGGAAGCCAATTCAGCGTTACAAACCTTTTTGTTTTCACACCGAAGGGCTCTTAACAATATTTATGTTCTAAAAAAAACGAGTGCGAAAAAAAAAAACAAGATTTTTCCTTTTTTGGTTGGATTAAAAAGAAACTTTGGGATTGCTGAATCAAAGAAAAAAAATCCATTTTAAAATAGAAAGCAACGGAGCCATCATAGTATTTTTTAACCCCTCCGAAAGGAAGGGTGGCATTTTGATCATTTACCCATCTGGGGCTGATAGATTTTGTTTTTATCTTTCTTGAATGGAAAGTAAGGGTCAATTTGATTGTAGAGCCGTATGCAATGCACAAAAGATGATGCCCGTACGGTTGTTCAATTCTATCTTTTTTCCTATTATTCTTTATCTTTCTTTGCTGTTCATTTCATCACACCAGATGGAGAACCCTTCTATAATCAGGGTAATGATCCATCAACCTGCTAGTTCTTTTTATGAGGCGCAAACGGGAGAATTTATCCTGGAAGCGGAAGAACTGCTGAAACTACGCGAAACCATCACAAGGGTTTATGTACAAAGGACGGACAAACCGTTATGGGTTGTATCTGAAGACATGGAAAGAGACGTTTTTATGTCAGCAACAGAA